GCTAGCGTAGCTTAATTTAAAGCATAACACTGAAGATGTTAAGATGGGCCCTGAGAAGCTCCGCACGCACAAAGGCATGGTCCCGACCTTAATATTAGCTCTAGCCCAACTTACACATGCAAGTCTCCGCAACCCCGTGAGTATGCCCTCAATCCCCTGCCCGGGGACGAGGAGCGGGCATCAGGCACAAAATTTAGCCCAAGACGCCTGGCCAAGCCACACCCCCAAGGGAATTCAGCAGTGATAAACATTAAGCCATAAGTGAAAACTTGACTCAGTCAGGGCTAAAAGGGCCGGTTAAACTCGTGCCAGCCACCGCGGTTAAACGAGAGGCCCAAGTTAATAATGTTACGGCGTAAAGGGTGGTTAAGGAGGGCAGCATAATAAAGCCAAATGGCCCTTTGGCCGTCATACGCTTCTAGGTGTCCGAAACCCAACCATACGAAAGTAGCTTTAATAAAATCCACCTGACCCCACGAAAGCTAAGAAACAAACTGGGATTAGATACCCCACTATGCTTAGCCGTAAACCTAGACGTCCAACTACAACTAGACGTCCGCCAGGGTACTACGAGCATCAGCTTGAAACCCAAGGGACCTGACGGTGCCTTAGACCCCCCTAGAGGAGCCTGTTCTAGAACCGATAACCCTCGTTAAACCTCACCACTTCTAGCCACCCCAGCCTATATACCGCCGTCGCCAGCTTACCCTGTGAAGGCAATAAAAGTAAGCAAAATGGGCACAACCCAGAACGTCAGGTCGAGGTGTAGCGTACGAAATGGGAAGAAATGGGCTACATTTTCTATTATAGAATACTACGAATATGCAACATGAAATAGTGCTTGAAGGAGGATTTAGTAGTAAAAAGGAAACAGAGTGTCCTTTTGAACTCGGCTCTAAGACGCGTACACACCGCCCGTCACTCTCCCCTGTCAAAAATGTAATGAAGATATATAACAAAAAAACACTGACAAGGGGAGGCAAGTCGTAACATGGTAAGTGTACCGGAAGGTGCACTTGGATTAAACTCAGGGCGTGGCTGAGCTAGTTAAGCATCTCACTTACACCGAGAAGACATCCATGCAAATTGGATCACCCTGAGCCCAACAACTAGCCTGACCACCAACATAACCTAACGATATTTATAACAAAACATGACCTAACCCTAAAAATTAAACCATTTTTTTACCTGAGTATGGGAGACAGAAAAGGTTCAACCCAGAGCAATAGAGAAAGTACCGTAAGGGAAAGCTGAAAGAGAAATGAAATAACCCATATAAGCACCAAAAAACAAAGACTAAACCTTGTACCTTTTGCATCATGATTTAGCCAGTATACCCAAGCAAAGAGACCTTTAGTTTGTAACCCCGAAACCAGGTGAGCTACCCCGAGACAGCCTATATAATTTAGGGCTAACCCGTCTCTGTGGCAAAAGAGTGGGAAGAGCTCCGGGTAGAAGTGACAGACCTACCGAACCTGGTGATAGCTGGTTGCCTGAGAAATGGATAGAAGTTCAGCCCCGTATACCCCAAACCAAAATTATCGTTTAAGATACCGGGAAATGTACGAGAGTTAGTTGAAGGGGGTACAGCCCCTTTAACAAAGGATACAACCTTTATAGGAGGATAAAGATCATAATATTAAAAACACACTGTTTTAGTGGGCCTAAAAGCAGCCATCTAAATAGAAAGCGTTAAAGCTCAGACAGACAAAAGTTTATTATACTGATAAAAAATCTTATTCCCCTAAAAATATCAGGCCATCCCATGCCCGCATGGAAGAGATTATGCTAAAATGAGTAACAAGAAGACTTGCTCTTCTCCAGGCACAAGTGTATACCAGATCGGACAAGCCACTGGAAGTTAACGAACCCAAATAAAGAGGGTACTGTGAATAATATAGAAATCAAGAAAATTCCACAACTAAGTTAATCGTTAAACCCACACTGGAGTGCCACATATTAAAGGAAAGACTAAAAGAAAGGGAAGGAACTCGGCAAACACAAGCCTCGCCTGTTTACCAAAAACATCGCCTCCTGCAAACAATTAAGTATAGGAGGTCCAGCCTGCCCAGTGACTACGGGTTCAACGGCCGCGGTATTTTGACCGTGCAAAGGTAGCGCAATCACTTGTCTTTTAAATAGAGACCTGTATGAATGGCTAAACGAGGGCTTAACTGTCTCCCCCTTCCGGTCAGTGAAATTGATCTATCCGTGCAGAAGCGGGTATAATGCTACAAGACGAGAAGACCCTTTGGAGCTTAAGGTACAAAATTCAACCACGTCAAGCAACTCCGTGAAAAGAGAAAACCTAGTGGGACCTGAAGTTTTACCTTCGGTTGGGGCGACCGCGGAGGAAAAATTAGCCTCCGAGTGGAATAGGCCAATTCCCTAAAGCCAAGTGAGACATCTCTAAGCCGCAGAACATCTGACCATTAATGATCCGGCCTAACGGCCGATCAACGAACCAAGTTACCCTAGGGATAACAGCGCAATCCTCTCCCAGAGTCCATATCGACGAGGGGGTTTACGACCTCGATGTTGGATCAGGACATCCTAATGGTGCAGCCGCTATTAAGGGTTCGTTTGTTCAACGATTAAAGTCCTACGTGATCTGAGTTCAGACCGGAGTAATCCAGGTCAGTTTCTATCTGTAACGCTGCTTTTCCTAGTACGAAAGGATCGGGAAAGAGGGGCCCATACTTAAAGCACGCCCCACCCCTAATTAATGAAAACAAATAAATTAAATAAAGGGAGGGCCCAACCCCTGCCGCCCAAAATAAGGGCATACTGGGGTGGCAGAGCATGGTTAATTGCGAAAGGCCTAAGCCCTTTAAACCAGAGGTTCAAGTCCTCTTCCCAGTTTATGCTAAGCACTCTAATAAATCATTTAATCAACCCCCTGGCCTATATTGTACCAGTACTGCTGGCAGTAGCCTTCCTCACCCTAATTGAACGAAAAGTTCTTGGGTATATGCAGCTACGGAAAGGCCCTAATGTGGTGGGACCATACGGACTCTTACAACCAATCGCCGACGGTGTCAAGTTATTTATTAAAGAACCCGTACGGCCCTCTACATCATCCCCATTCTTATTTTTAGCAACCCCTATTCTTGCTCTGACCTTAGCCATGACACTATGAGCACCTATACCTATACCACACCCCGTAATTGATTTAAACTTAGGAGTATTGTTTATTCTTGCCCTATCAAGTCTAGGGGTATACTCTATCTTAGGGTCAGGCTGAGCATCAAATTCAAAATATGCTTTGATTGGGGCTCTTCGAGCGGTAGCTCAAACGATTTCATATGAGGTTAGCCTCGGGCTTATTCTTTTATCGGTAATCATTTTTTCAGGAGGCTATACATTACAGACCTTTAATATAGCTCAGGAAGGCATCTGGCTATTGGCCCCTGCATGACCCCTCGCCGCAATATGATATATCTCAACCCTGGCCGAGACAAACCGGGCACCATTTGATCTTACGGAGGGAGAATCGGAATTAGTCTCAGGCTTTAACGTAGAATATGCCGGTGGGCCTTTCGCCCTATTCTTCCTTGCCGAGTACGCAAACATTTTACTAATAAATACCCTGTCAGCCGTCTTATTTATGGGTACTTCATACTTCCTACAAATGCCAGAGTTAGCAACAACTGGTCTAATGTGTAAAGCCGCCCTCCTATCAGTTATATTCTTGTGGGTACGAGCCTCTTATCCCCGATTTCGCTATGACCAGTTAATACATCTAGTTTGAAAAAACTTTCTTCCCCTAACACTTGCCCTGGTATTGTGACACACCGCCCTCCCGATTGCACTGGCAGGCCTCCCCCCACAACTCTAAATCAGGAACTGTGCCCGAATGCTCAGGGACCACTTTGATAGAGTGGCTTATGGGGGCTAAAATCCCCTCGGTTCTTAGAAAGAAGGGGGTCGAACCCATGCCCAAGAGATCAAAACTCTTAGTGCTTCCTCTACACCACTTTCTAAGATGGAGTCAGCTAATTAAGCTTTTGGGCCCATACCCCGAACATGACGGTTAAAGTCCCTCCTCCATCAATGAACCCCTACGTACTAATAATTTTAATATCCAGCCTAGGGCTAGGCACCACCCTAACCTTTGCCAGTTCCCACTGACTATTAGCCTGAATGGGGTTAGAAATTAATACCCTGGCCATTGTGCCCCTAATGGCGCAACATCACCACCCCCGAGCAGTAGAAGCCACTACAAAATATTTCCTCACCCAAGCGACCGCAGCAGCAATAATTCTGTTTGCAAGTACAACAAATGCCTGGATCTCGGGAGAATGAGACATAAACAGCATATCAAGCCCAATTGCCAGCACAATACTTATTGCAGCCCTAGCACTCAAAATTGGATTAGCACCAATGCATTTTTGAATGCCAGAGGTTCTTCAGGGACTAGACCTTTTAACAGGCCTAATCCTGTCTACCTGACAGAAACTTGCTCCGCTAGCCCTAATTATCCAGACAGCTCAAGCCATCGACCCCCTGCTCCTGACAACCCTAGGACTCATATCTACGCTAGTAGGAGGGTGAGGAGGACTTAATCAAACCCAGCTGCGAAAGATTTTAGCCTACTCTTCAATTGCCCACATGGGCTGAATGATTATTATTCTTCAATATGCCCCTCAACTTACACTGCTAGCATTGGGGACCTATATCTCTATAACCTCAGCAGCATTTCTTGCACTAAAATTATCATCTACTACAAAAATTAGTACCCTCGCAATAACCTGATCCAACAGCCCCATCCTGACCACAACCACTGCTTTAGTCTTACTGTCTTTAGGGGGGCTCCCCCCACTAACGGGCTTCATACCAAAATGACTAATTCTTCAAGAGCTAACGAAACAAAGCCTCCCCCTTACCGCCACAGTTATGGCCCTGGCCGCCCTACTCAGCTTGTACTTCTACCTCCGACTGTGCTACGCCATAACATTAACCATTTCTCCAAATACCGCTAACTCAATCACCCCCTGGCGAATTAAAACAATTCAAACCTCCTTACCACTCACTCTCTCTACCGCAATTGCACTTGGCCTCCTACCTATAACCCCAGCTATTTTAATACTAGCTACCTAGGGACTTAGGATAACATTAGACCAAGAGCCTTCAAAGCTCTAAGCAGAAGTGAAAATCTTCTAGTCCCTGGCTAAGACCTACAAGAGTCTATCTTGCATTTTCTAATTGCAAATCAAATGTTTTTATTAAACTAAGGCCTTTCTAGATGGGAAGGCCTCGATCCTACAAACTTTTAGTTAACAGCTAAACGCTCAAGCCAGCGAGCATCCATCTACTTTTCCCGCCGTAAGCCGAGTAAGGCGGGAAAAGCCCCGGCAGACTACTAATCTACGTCTCTGGATTTGCAATCCAATATGTTTTCTTCACCACGGGGCTGTGGTAGGAAGAGGACTTAAACCTCTGTCTTCGGGGCTACAACCCACCGCCTAAACTCTCGGCTACCCTACCTGTGGCAATTACGCGCTGATTTTTCTCTACAAACCACAAAGACATTGGTACCCTTTATCTTGTATTTGGTGCCTGAGCCGGAATAGTGGGGACTGCTTTAAGCCTCCTTATTCGAGCTGAGCTAAGCCAACCCGGATCTCTTCTTGGCGATGATCAAATTTACAATGTTATTGTTACTGCCCACGCCTTCGTAATAATTTTCTTTATAGTAATACCAATCCTCATTGGCGGCTTTGGAAACTGACTTGTGCCACTAATAATTGGGGCACCCGATATAGCGTTCCCGCGGATAAACAATATAAGCTTCTGACTCCTGCCTCCCTCATTTCTCCTGCTACTAGCCTCCTCTGGGGTCGAAGCAGGGGCTGGCACTGGATGGACCGTTTACCCCCCTCTAGCGGGAAACCTTGCCCACGCAGGAGCATCAGTAGACCTAACAATTTTTTCACTTCACCTAGCAGGTGTCTCCTCAATTTTGGGGGCAATTAATTTTATTACTACAACTATTAACATAAAACCTCCAGCCATCTCTCAGTATCAAACGCCCCTCTTTGTATGGGCTGTGCTTGTAACGGCCGTGCTTCTTCTTCTGTCTCTTCCAGTTCTAGCTGCCGGGATTACAATACTTCTTACAGACCGTAATTTGAATACAACATTCTTCGACCCAGCAGGTGGAGGCGACCCAATCTTATATCAACACCTATTCTGATTTTTTGGTCACCCAGAAGTCTATATTCTTATTTTACCAGGATTTGGCATTATTTCACATGTTGTAGCCTACTACGCAGGTAAGAAAGAACCATTTGGCTATATGGGAATAGTTTGAGCTATAATAGCCATCGGCCTTCTAGGCTTTATTGTATGAGCCCACCACATATTTACTGTTGGTATGGACGTAGATACCCGAGCTTATTTTACGTCTGCAACAATAATTATTGCCATCCCAACTGGCGTAAAGGTATTTAGCTGACTTGCCACACTTCATGGTGGCTCAATCAAATGAGAAACACCCATATTATGAGCACTAGGCTTTATTTTCCTCTTCACAGTACGGGGCCTTACGGGAATTGTTCTAGCTAACTCCTCACTTGATATTGTTCTTCATGACACATATTACGTAGTCGCACATTTTCACTACGTACTCTCGATAGGTGCCGTATTTGCTATTATGGCAGCATTCGTACACTGATTCCCACTATTTTCAGGTTATACCCTAAATGACACTTGAACAAAAATTCACTTTGGTGTAATATTTATTGGTGTTAACCTAACATTCTTCCCCCAGCACTTTCTTGGATTAGCAGGAATACCACGACGATATTCTGACTACCCAGACGCTTATGCTCTATGAAATACAGTATCATCTATTGGATCTCTCATCTCTCTAGTAGCAGTCATTATGTTCCTCTTTATTCTCTGAGAAGCCTTTGCCGCCAAACGGGAAGTATCTTCAGTAGAGATGACTATAACAAACGTGGAATGACTTCATGGCTGCCCACCTCCTTATCACACATTTGAAGAACCCGCATTTGTTCAAGTTCAATCAAACTAACGAGAAAGGAAGGAATTGAACCCCCATATACTGGTTTCAAGCCAGTCACATAACCACTCTGTCACTTTCTTCTAAAGATATTAGTAAAATGCAAATTACATCACCTTGTCAAGGTGATATTGCAGGTTAAATCCCTGCATATCTTAAGCCCCAAGCTTAATGGCACACCCTACACAACTAGGATTTCAAGACGCGGCATCACCCGTTATAGAAGAGCTTCTTCACTTCCATGACCACGCCCTAATAATCGTGTTCTTAATTAGCACTTTAGTGCTTTATATTATTATCGCAATGGTTTCAACCAATCTGACAAACAAATATATTCTAGACTCCCAGGAAATTGAAATCGTATGAACCATTTTACCAGCCGTAATTCTGGTTCTAATTGCTCTTCCCTCCCTTCGAATTTTGTATCTTATAGATGAAATTAACGACCCCCATCTTACAATTAAAGCAATAGGCCATCAATGATACTGAAGCTACGAATATACAGACTATGAAGACCTAGGCTTTGACTCCTATATAATTCCAACCCAAGACCTTACACCAGGCCAGTTCCGACTTCTAGAAACGGACCACCGAATGGTTGTTCCTATAGAATCCCCAATTCGCGTTCTAGTGTCTGCTGAAGACGTACTTCACTCATGGGCCGTCCCATCCCTTGGAGTAAAAATAGACGCAGTGCCTGGCCGACTAAACCAGACCGCTTTCATTGCCTCACGCCCAGGCGTATTTTATGGACAATGCTCTGAGATCTGTGGTGCTAATCATAGTTTTATACCTATTGTTGTTGAAGCCGTCCCACTACAACATTTCGAAAGCTGATCCTCATTGATACTAGAAGACGCCTCACTAGGAAGCTAATTATTGGACAAAGCGTTGGCCTTTTAAGCCAAAGTTTGGTGATTACCGACCACCTCTAGTGAAATGCCCCAACTAAACCCCAACCCCTGGTTTGCTATCCTAGTGTTTTCATGAATTATTTTCCTCACTATTATCCCAACTAAAATCTTAAATCATACAACACCCAATGAACCCTCTCCAATAAGCGAAGAAAAACACAAAACTGAATCTTGAGATTGACCATGATAATGAGCTTCTTTGATCAATTTGCAAGCCCCTCCTTCCTGGGTATCCCACTTATTGCTGTTGCAATTGCACTTCCCTGAATTTTATTCCCAACTCCCTCTTCTCGATGACTAAATAATCGACTTATTACCCTACAAACATGGTTTATTAACCGATTTACCAATCAATTACTTCTTCCCCTAAATGTAGGAGGACACAAATGAGCCCTACTATTTGCCTCGCTTATAGTATTTCTCATTACCATCAATATGCTCGGTCTACTTCCATACACCTTCACCCCAACTACACAACTATCATTAAATATAGGATTTGCAGTGCCACTATGATTGGCTACAGTAATTATTGGAATGCGACATCAACCAACAGTAGCCCTTGGCCATCTTCTACCAGAAGGCACTCCTCTGCCCCTTATTCCTGTACTAATTGTAATCGAGACAATTAGTTTATTTATTCGACCATTAGCCCTTGGGGTACGACTCACTGCCAACTTAACTGCAGGCCACCTATTAATTCAACTCATCGCTACAGCCGTATTTGTACTTATACCAATAATACCAACAGTGGCAATCTTAACTGCCACCGTCCTATTTTTACTAACGCTTCTAGAAGTAGCAGTAGCAATAATTCAAGCCTACGTATTTGTTCTACTTTTAAGCCTATATTTACAAGAAAACGTTTAATGGCACACCAAGCACATGCATATCATATGGTTGATCCCAGCCCATGACCTCTAACCGGAGCTGTCGGTGCTCTATTAATAACATCCGGCCTAGCAATCTGGTTTCACTTCCATTCAACAACATTAATAACTCTTGGACTAATTCTCCTCCTTCTCACAATGTTCCAATGATGACGTGATATTATTCGGGAAGGGACCTTTCAAGGCCATCACACACCCCCAGTACAAAAAGGCCTGCGTTATGGAATAATTCTATTTATTACCTCAGAAGTATTCTTCTTCCTAGGATTCTTTTGAGCTTTCTACCACTCAAGTTTAGCCCCAACTCCTGAGCTAGGAGGATGCTGGCCCCCTACAGGAATCACTACACTAGATCCGTTTGAAGTCCCTCTTCTTAATACAGCCGTACTACTAGCATCAGGGGTGACAGTTACATGGGCCCACCACAGCATTATGGAGGGTGAACGTAAACAAGCTATTCAATCACTTGCACTCACAATTTTACTAGGACTATATTTTACCGCACTGCAAGCCATCGAGTACTACGAGGCACCTTTTACAATTGCAGATGGGGTTTATGGCTCCACATTCTTCGTAGCCACAGGCTTCCATGGACTACACGTCATTATTGGATCAACCTTCCTAGCTGTATGTCTTATCCGCCAAATTCAGTACCACTTTACATCTGAACACCACTTCGGCTTTGAAGCCGCTGCCTGATATTGACACTTTGTTGACGTAGTCTGACTATTCCTCTACGTCTCCATCTACTGATGAGGCTCATATCTTTCTAGTATTAATGTTAGTACAAATGACTTCCAATTATTTAGTCTTGGTTAAACCCCAGGGAAAGATAATGAATTTAATCACAACTATTTTTATTATTACCATGGCCCTATCCTCAATTTTAGCAGTTGTATCTTTCTGATTACCCCAAATAAATCCAGACGCAGAAAAACTTTCCCCATACGAATGCGGATTTGACCCACTAGGATCCGCACGACTGCCTTTTTCCCTACGATTTTTTCTAGTTGCTATCTTATTTTTACTATTTGACTTAGAAATTGCTCTTCTTCTCCCCCTGCCTTGAGGGGACCAACTCCACAACCCAACAGGAACACTCTTTTGAGCAACCTCAGTTTTAGTTCTATTAACCTTAGGGTTAGTGTACGAGTGAACCCAAGGGGGCTTAGAATGAGCAGAATAAGGGGGTTAGTCCAAAGCAAGACCTCTGATTTCGGCTCAGAAAATTGTGGTTTAAATCCACGACCCCCTTATGACACCAGTACATTTCAGTTTTAGCTCAGCATTTATTCTAGGGCTAATAGGTCTAGCATTCCATCGAACCCATCTACTATCCGCACTTTTATGTTTAGAGGGAATAATACTATCCCTATTTATTGCATTAGCCCTATGAACCCTTCAGTTTGAATCTACAAGCTTCTCAACCGCCCCCATACTTTTGCTAGCCTTCTCCGCCTGTGAAGCAAGCACAGGCCTTGCACTACTAGTAGCCACAGCTCGCACCCACGGAACTGATCGACTACAAAATCTTAATCTTCTACAATGCTAAAAGTACTAATCCCAACAATAATAATATTCCCAACAATCTGATTAGTTTCTCCTAAGTGACTCTGGACAACTACCATCATACACAGCTTATCAATTGCCCTTGTTAGTCTTTCATGACTAAAATGAACGTCCGAGACCGGATGAACCTCATCAAATTTTTACCTAGCCACGGACCCACTCTCAACCCCTCTTTTAGTATTAACATGCTGGCTTCTCCCTCTAATAATTTTAGCCAGTCAAAATCATATTAATACAGAGCCTATATCCCGGCAACGCCTTTACATTACACTTCTAACTTCACTACAAGCTTTTCTAATTATAGCATTTGGTGCCACAGAAATCATCATATTTTATATTATATTTGAAGCCACACTTATTCCAACCCTTATTATTATTACCCGGTGAGGAAACCAGACCGAGCGACTTAACGCAGGAACCTACTTTTTATTTTATACTTTGGCAGGCTCACTACCTCTTCTCATTGCCCTACTTCTGCTGCAACACTCCACAGGAACCCTCTCTATACTAGTAATTCAATATTCTCAACCCATAATTCTAGACTCCTGGGGCCATAAAATCTGGTGGGCTGGCTGTCTAATCGCATTTTTAGTAAAAATGCCTCTTTATGGCGTACACCTATGACTCCCAAAGGCACATGTAGAAGCCCCCGTCGCAGGATCAATAGTACTAGCAGCAGTACTACTAAAACTAGGGGGATATGGAATAATACGAATGATAATTATGCTAGACCCTTTATCGAAAGGACTTGTATACCCATTTATTGTCCTGGCATTATGAGGAATTATTATAACGGGATCTATTTGCCTACGGCAAACAGATCTGAAATCACTAATTGCCTATTCATCTGTTAGTCACATAGGCCTTGTAGCAGGGGGCATCTTAATCCAGACCCCCTGAGGCTTCTCAGGAGCAATCATTTTAATAATTGCCCATGGACTAGTTTCCTCAATACTGTTCTGCCTAGCCAACACCGCCTATGAACGAACCCATAGCCGCACCATAATCCTGGCCCGGGGACTACAAGTACTTTTCCCCTTAACTGCAGTGTGATGATTCATTGCCAACCTAGCCAACTTAGCACTACCTCCTCTACCTAACCTGATAGGAGAACTAATAATTATTACGACCCTATTTAACTGATCCCCATGAACCATTGCCCTCACAGGAATAGGAACGCTGATTACGGCAGGCTACTCCCTGTACTTGTTCTTAATATCCCAACGAGGCCCCACACCGAGTCACATTATAAAACTCCAGCCTTTCCACACCCGAGAACATCTATTAATGACCCTGCACCTTGTTCCAGTAATTCTCCTTATGATTAAACCAGAACTCATGTGGGGCTGATGCTACTAGTAAGTATAGTTTAACTAAAATGTTAGATTGTGATTCTGAAGACAGGGGTTAAAATCCCCTTACTCACCAAGGAAGGACAGAAATCAATAAGTACTGCTAATCCTTATGCACCGCGGTTAAAATCCGCGGCTTCCTCACGCTTCTGAAGGATAACAGTTCATCCGTTGGTCTTAGGAACCAAAAACTCTTGGTGCAAATCCAAGTGGAAGCTATGAATTCAACAACCCTAATTATATCCTCCTCACTTATTTTAGTTATTACAATTCTTATATTTCCGCTATTAACAACACTAAATCCTAAGCCACAAGATCCAGACTGGGCAAATACACATGTTAAAAATGCCATCAGTACCGCATTTTTTATTAGCCTACTGCCTCTTATAATTTTTCTAGATCAAGGGATAGAAAGCGTCACTACAAACTGGCACTGAATAAATACGCACACATTTGACACAAACATTAGCTTTAAATTTGACCACTACTCTCTCATCTTCACCCCCATTGCCCTTTATGTCACCTGGTCTATTTTAGAGTTTGCAACATGATATATACACTCTGATCCCAACATAAACCGGTTCTTCAAGTATTTACTCTTATTTTTGGTAGCTATAATTACCCTTGTTACAGCTAATAATATATTTCAACTATTTATTGGCTGGGAGGGAGTTGGGATTATATCTTTCCTATTAATTGGATGGTGATATGGCCGAGCAGATGCAAACACTGCAGCCCTCCAGGCCGTAATCTATAACCGGGTTGGTGATATTGGGCTAATCCTAACCATAGCCTGATTCGCAATAAACTTTAACTCCTGAGAAATTCAACAGATTTTCTTCTTATCAAAAAACTTTGATATAACAGTGCCTCTAATAGGACTAATTCTTGCAGCAACAGGAAAATCGGCCCAATTTGGCCTACATCCGTGGCTGCCATCCGCCATGGAGGGCCCTACCCCAGTTTCCGCCCTACTGCACTCAAGTACTATGGTTGTTGCAGGAATCTTCCTATTAATTCGCCTCCACCCACTCATAGAAAATAATGAAGTCGCACTGACGGCCTGCCTCTGCCTAGGCGCCCTAACCACGCTATTTACAGCTATCTGTGCCCTCACCCAAAATGACATTAAAAAAATCGTAGCCTTTTCTACATCCAGTCAGCTTGGCCTAATAATGGTTACAATTGGACTAAATCAACCACAGCTAGCCTTTCTGCACATTTGCACACATGCCTTCTTCAAAGCCATACTATTTCTCTGCTCGGGGTCAATTATTCACAGCCTAAATGATGAACAGGACATTCGAAAGATAGGAGGCCTTCATAACCTAATACCAGCTACCTCAACCTATCTTACAATCGGAAGTCTAGCATTAACAGGAACTCCATTTCTAGCAGGGTTTTTTTCAAAAGATGCCATTATTGAAGCTCTAAACACCTCCTATCTGAACGCCTGAGCCCTAACTCTTACTCTAATTGCTACATCCTTCACCGCCGTCTATAGCTTCCGAGTCGTATTTTTTGTAACCATGGGAACCCCACGATTCCTGCCCCTATCCCCCATTAACGAAAATAATCCTTTGGTAATTAATTCCATTAAACGACTTGCCTGAGGGAGCATCGTTGCAGGGCTTATTATTACATCTAATTTTTTACCCTTAAAAACACCAATTATAACAATACCAACAACCCTAAAAATGGGAGCCCTACTGGTTACCATCATAGGGCTTCTAGTAGCTATAGAACTTACAACCATAACCAACAAACAGATTAAAATTACTCCTACCTTACACCTCCACAATTTCTCAAACATATTAGGATACTTTCCAGCTATAATTCACCGACTTCCCCCAAAACTCAACCTGACCCTGGGCCAGTCAATCGCCACCAAACTCGACCAAACATGACTTGAAGTCTCAGGACCAAAAGGGTTAGCCTTTACACAAATGGTAATATCAAAAGTTACAAGTGATATTCAACGGGGTATAATTAAAACATATTTAACCATCTTCCTGTTAACCACAGCCCTGGCCATTCTCCTGACTATTATTTAAACCGCCCGCAAAGTACCACGACTTAGCCCACGCGTAAGCTCTAGCACTACAAGCAAAGTTAGAAGTAATACCCATGCACAGATAACTAATATTGCTCCACCGAAAGAGTATATAACAGCCACACCACCAACATCACCCCGCAAAACCGAAAACTCTTTCAGCTCATCAATGATTACCCAAGAGCCCTCATATCACCCCCCTCAGAATACCCCGGCTATTAAAATAACAATTAATGAATAGGCCAGTACATAGCCGGCGACAGAACGGCTCCCCCAAGCTTCTGGAAAAGGTTCAGCAGCCAAAGCTGCTGAATAAGCGAACACCACGAGCATGCCCCCTAGATAAATTAAAAAAAGAACCAGGGACAAAAAAGATCCACCACTCCCGACCAAAATCCCACACCCTACCCCCGCCGCGACCACCAAACCCAAAGCCGCGAAATAAGGAGTGGGATTAGAGGCAACAGCGATTAAACCCACGATTAAAGCTACCAACAATATAAACATAAAATAGGTCATAATTCTTGCTCGGATTTTAACCGAGACCAATGACTTGAAGAACCACCGTTGTAGTTCAACTACAAGAACTAATGGCAAGCCTACGAAAAACCCACCCTCTGATAAAAATCGCCAACGACGCACTAGTTGATTTACCAACACCCTCTAACATCTCAGTATGATGAAATTTTGGCTCCCTCTTAGGACTGTGCTTGATTGCACAAATTCTAACAGGACTCTTCCTGGCCATACATTACACTTCCGACATCTCAACTGCATTTTCATCAGTAGCCCACATTTGCCGAGACGTAAACTACGGCTGATTTATCCGAAATATGCACGCTAACGGCGCATCTTTCTTTTTCATCTGTATTTATATACATGTTGCCCGAGGCCTGTATTATGGGTCCTACCTCTATAAAGAGACTTGAAACATCGGGGTAGTTCTCCTTCTACTTGTTATGATGACGGCCTTCGTTGGCTACGTACTCCCATGGGGCCAAATGTCCTTCTGAGGGGCCACCGTAATTACAAACCTATTATCAGCAGTTCCCTATATAGGAGATACTCTTGTTCAATGAATTTGAGGGGGCTTTTCAGTAGACAATGCAACACTCACACGATTTTTTGCATTCCACTTCCTACTCCCATTTATCATCGCCGCTGCAACCATTATTCACCTTCTATTTCTACACGAGACAGGGTCAAATAACCCCGCTGGACTTAACTCCGATGCAGACAAAATTTCCTTTCATCCCTACTTTTCATATAAAGACCTCCTTGGCTTCGTACTAATATTATTAGCCCTAACATCATTAGCCCTATTCTCCCCCAACTTGTTAGGAGACCCGGACAATTTTACACCAGCTAACCCAATAGTGACCCCGCCACATATTAAACCCGAATGATACTTTTTATTCGCCTACGCCATTCTGCGATCGATTCCTAATAAACTGGGGGGTGTTCTGGCCCTATTATTTTCCATTCTGATTCTGATAGTAGTTCCCGTCCTACACACCTCTAAACAACGAGGACTGACCTTCCGCCCCCTCACCCAACTCCTATTCTGAACCCTCGTGGCAGATATACTTATCCTGACATGAATTGGAGGCATACCTGTAGAACACCCTTACGTTGTTATTGGACAAGTTGCATCAGTCTTATATTTTATACTTTTCCTAGTCCTTATTCCATTAGCAGGGTGACTGGAAAATAAAGCATTAAAATGAGCTTGCCCTAGTAGCTTAGTTTGAAAGCATCGGTCTTGTAATCCGAAGATCGGAGGTTAAATTCCCCCCTAGCGCCCAGAAAAGAGAGATTTTAACTCTCACCCCTGGCTCCCAAAGCCAGAATTCTAAATTAAACTATCTTCTGATAGTGACATGTATGACCTAGTACATAATATGTATATATTACATAGTGTATTAGTACTCATATATGTATTAACACCATTCATTTATTTTAACCTAAAAGCAGGTACTATCGTCCAAGACGTACATTAAACAAATTATTAATATTCAATAATAATTTATCTTAAATTATATTAATTATCCACTAAATATTGACCTCAATTATTCTCGTGAAATATTCAACAAAACTGTTTTGACACATTTTAGTAGTGAGAGCCCACCAACTAATCTACATTAATGCATATTATCCGTGATAGAACCAGGGACACTTAACTAAGTTAAGGTATTTTATGAACTATTCCTTGTATCTTGGTTTCTATCTCAGGTATTTTTTAGTGTAGACCCACTATTCCTTACTACAATTGCATCCGGTTACTGGTGTAATTACATACTCCTCGTTACCCAACATGCCGGGCATTCTTTTATATGCATAGGGTTCTCTTTTTTGGTTTCCTTTCACTTTGCATATCAGAGTGCAAGCACAAATAGTGAATTAAGGTTGTACACTTTCCCTGCTTAGATAAAATTAGGTCAATTATTAAATGACATAACTTAAGAATAACATATTACTATCTCAAGTGCATAACACATTCATTTCTCCTTCAACTGACCCTTATATAGATGCCCCCCCTTTTGGCTTCTGCGCGACAAACCCCCCTACCCCCTACGCTCAGCAAATCCTGTTATCCTTGTCAAACCCCTAAACCAAGGAAGGCTCGAGAGCGTGCAGGCTAACGTAGTTTAGGATGTGAATTAGCCATGCGCGTTGTATATATATACATGCATATCGCTTTTATTGATTGCATAATAATTCGCCAAATTTTAGCCTAATTAATTCGACTAATGATTTTAGGAAAAATCACAATGCAAAAATTTCAAACATTTTATCGAC